ATGTCTCCGTCCTTGAACCGCCACCCGTTAGGGTCAACGAAGGTTGCAAGGTTGCAATCTTTCGATTATAACCAAGGCTCCCGCAGCCTGTGGCTCAAGGCTCCCGGAACCGTAGGTTCCGGCGGCCTTACCAGCAAAGATGACCATCGGTCTATGTATCTTTTAGTTGTATTCGCCCCCCTTTTGGGGGCCTTAACATCAGGATTTTTTGGTAGAAAAATAGGAGAAAAAGGTGCTGGAATTTTTACTTCGGCCTGTTTAATTTTAAGTTTGTCCTGGTCTACCTTGATATTTTATGAAACCACTTTAAATTCTTCTACAACATACATAAAACTATGGAGGTGGCTAGACTCAGATTTATTGACCACCTATTTTGGCTTACAATTCGATAGTCTTACTGCCACGATGTTGATCGTGGTTACAAGTATATCCTCTTTAGTTCATATTTTTTCTACCGCATACATGGACGGCGACCCCCATCTTCCTCGATTTATGTCATATTTGTCACTTTTTACATTTTTTATGATCCTATTAGTGACTAGTGACAATTACCCTCAACTATTTATTGGTTGGGAAGGGGTAGGGCTATGCTCTTATTTATTAATAAATTTTTGATTAACCAGAATTGAGGCCAATAAGGCGGCCATAAAAGCCATGTTGGTTAATAGAGTGGGGGACATTGGGTTAGTTTTAGCGATGTTTGCTATTTGGGAAGAATTTGGGTCTTTAGATTTTTCTTCAGTTTTTAACGCCGCCGCGGTTGCCGCCGAAGCACCTTCGACTGAAAGCCATATTACCTTGATATGTTTATTTTTGTTTATCGGGGCAGTTGGTAAATCTGCACAATTGGGGTTGCACACCTGGTTGCCGGATGCTATGGAAGGTTAACGTTGGGCCGTCTTATCTAAGTAATTAGTTATGATTATAAATCCACTGTATGCTGGGAAAACCTCAAGGAACCTTAGTAGAAGGTTGCAAGGAACCTGCCCTCAAAAGTGAGAAGGTTGATCAGCCGGTAACAAAAACCGAAGGTTAGGATTCCCCCCCTTCGTTGTTGGAACCCCCGAGACTTTATGTGGAAACCACTTGCGAGTAAACCGCCGAGGGCCGTAGGCCCCCGAAGGTTGCACAGCAACCGCCCCCCTTCGGGGGTAAGTAGAGGCGAGACCGGTTCAAATCCGGCGGCCCCCTAGATGGTCATCACAATAATCCACCTAATTGTAAAAATATTAGTGATAGTTGTCCCATTACTTGTTGCAGTGGCTTATTTAACTTTAGCCGAACGGAAAGTTTTGGGGTATATGCAAGCTAGAAAAGGACCAAATGTAGTAGGGGTTTATGGACTATTACAGCCTTTGGCTGATGGTGTGAAGTTGTTCGCTAAAGAGATGGTGATCCCCCACCACGCGAATCTTTTCATATATGTAGCCGCCCCTATATTATCATTTACCTTGGCCTTAATCGCTTGGGGGGTTATTCCTTATGAAAGGGGGGTTTTAATAAGTGATTTAAAGATAGGAATCTTGTATTCATTAGCTATCTCCTCCATAAGTGTTTATGCCATACTAATGTCCGGGTGGTCTAGTAATTCTAAATATGCTTTTTTAGGAGCCATTCGGGCCGCGGCCCAAATGGTTAGTTATGAAGTTTCTATCGGGCTAATAATCATTACTGTCATTTTGTGCGTGGGCTCCTTAAATATAACTGAGATAGTATTAGCTCAAGGGAATAGTATTTGGTTTTTTTTTCCTCTTTTCCCCGCTGCTATGATGTTTTTTGCCTCCGCATTAGCCGAAACAAATCGGGCCCCCTTTGATTTGACAGAGGGGGAGTCAGAGTTGGTGTCCGGATATAATGTCGAGTATGCCTCGATGTCTTTTGCTTTGTTTTTCCTTGCTGAATATGCTCACATTATATTAATGAGTTGTATGACAACTATCTTATTTTTGGGGGGATGGCTTTCACCAATTGTGTTTTTCCCTCTTGGAGGCCTATTGGGAAAAGGAGGGGCTTGATGGTTTGGTATAAAAACCGCCTTTATAATTTTATTGTTTATTTGAATAAGGGCCTCCTTCCCTAGAATGCGGTATGATCAATTGATGGCGCTACTATGGAAATCTTATCTGCCTCTAAGTTTAGCTTTGGTTGTTTTGGTTGCCGGCGTTTTACTGGGGTTTAATGGCCTACCCCCCAGTTGGTGCTAAACCTTACCTTGGGGGAAGGTTAAGGGACAGCCTCCTATAAGGGACAGTCGGTAAGGCTGTGCCGCCCCCTTCGTGCCAACGGAGGAAACGGGTGGCGGTTCCTATAGTCTGGAGGAAACAGGCTGAGGCCCGCGCCCATGGCCCGCTGGTGGGGGCGCCCCGACGGCAGAATGGAGGATAGGCCGCCACCCGTTCGGGTGGCGGCCTATCATGCATTCCCTTGAGAATGTACACGGAGTTTTATGGGATTTTAGTTTTATTAATTTTTAGTGTAATTCTTTCCGCCATTATTTCCGGCGCCTCTTATGTTTTAGGGGTGAAGCAGCCGGACCGGGAGAAAGTCTCCGCTTACGAATGTGGGTTTGATGCCTTCGGGGCCCCCGGGCGCCCCTTTTCGGTCCGGTTTTTCTTAATTGGGATTTTGTTTTTAATTTTTGATTTGGAAATTTCTTTCCTTTTCCCTTGGAGCATAATATATAATCAAATTTCTCCTTTTGGGTTTTGAACCATGGTGGTGTTTTTGATCATTCTCACCCTCGGCCTAATATATGAGTGAATTGAGGGCGGGCTAGAGTGGGAGTAGATCCCTATGATCGGGGGCTGCATAGCTCCAGCATAGCGGTTGTCGCAAGGTAGGCAAGTTGTAAAGTGGAAGATAAAGTCCCATCCGCCACGGGAGTGGCGGCGTGCCGAGGCGGCGGGGTACCCCGCCGCCGCCCCCCCCCATCTGGGGGAGGGGCTTTCGGCCAATTATCATACCAACTCCGGTATCCGCCCTAATTCACGCCGCAACCATGGTTACGGCGGGTGTTTTTTTATTAATTCGGTCCGCCCCCCTGTTGGAACAAGCGCCATTGGCTCTGATGGTAGTGACCGTCGTGGGGTCCATGACCGCGTTTTTTACTGCCACGATTGGGTTAGTTCAAAATGATTTAAAAAAAGTAATTGCTTATTCGACTTGTAGTCAATTGGGGTACATGGTGGTGGCCTGTGGGATTTCCCATTACTCCATAAGTTTATTTCACTTAATGAACCACGCCTTTTTTAAGGCTTTACTGTTTTTAAGTGCCGGGTCTGTCATTCATGCCATGGCCGATGAACAAGACATGAGGAAAATGGGGGGGCTAATAAAATCCACCCCCTTTACTTATACTATGATGGCCATCGGTTCCCTCTCTTTAATGGGCTTCCCTTATTTAACGGGCTTTTATTCTAAAGATCTAATTTTGGAGCTAGCTTACGATCAATATTATTTAGCCTTTGCCCATTGGTTGGTGATCTTTTCCGCACTATTGACGGCTTTCTACTCAATTCGATTAATCTATTTGACCTTTATTGCCGACACAAGCTCAAAGAAAGAAGTTTTTATGCAAGCCCATGAGGGCTCTTGGAACTTAACTTTGCCCCTAATATTGTTGGCCTTGGGGAGTATTTTCGTAGGCTATTTAACCAAAGAGGTACTTTGGTCATTTCAGGCCACACTCCCCCCCATTATCCCTATTTCTATCAAATTGCTGCCTGTAATTTTTAGCCTCTTAGGGGCAACCTCGGCTTTTGTGCTCTATCATTGCTCCACCCGCGCCTTTAGTGTGCCAACCCCGGCCATTAGTTTGGCCAGTTATGCTTTTTTATATTCTGCTTGGCAGTTCAATTACATCATAAATTATTTCTTGGTAAGAAACGTGTGGGGATTGGGCCATCTAATCTCGTACCGGGTCCTAGATAAGGGGGTGTTGGAATTGATCGGCCCCAAGGGAATATCAGACCGAATGATCCAATTAACTCAAGGGATTAGCAATTTACAATCCGGTTTAGTTTTTGATTATGTCCTAATAATATTAATTGGTGCCGTGGTGTTTATTGGGGCAACCATCTGGCCCCCCTACTAACCTGGGGTTAAAGGAAAATGCAAACACAAAAGGAATTTAGGGGCCGTTTTAGGGCCGTTCTCCCCGGTACATCAGGCGTAGCTCTAGGTAGAATATGTCTCATGTTGATTGCGCCGCTCTCTCTGTTTTTGAACTCCCCAGCTGAATGCATGGAGTTGAGTGAATCGACGATTAGTCTTTTAAATTCTGTCCGAGAGTATGTGGGAATAGGGGGGGTGTGGGTAAATAGCCCACACCACCTTGATTACTATCTAAAAACCCACCGGGATAAACTGGAGGGGTTGAAATTGTTATAATTTTTTGGGTGGGACGGGCAAGACCTTGCCCGGTTGCAAAGACAGACAGCAGAGCTCGTGCCTGGAGGGTCAGAAACTCCTGACTTCCCTCTAGCGCTTGCAGATGGAGATCACGAGGACCTGGTGGCGGAAGCCATTGATAATTGGGCATACTCTAATGACATCCATTTAACCGACTTCCGTCAAATGAGGGATTGTTTTGACTACGTAGTAGTGGAAGAGTTCCCCGAAGGAACGCACTTTGATTTGGGCACTTGGCTCGAAGAAGAAGTTGACGCCCGAAATGCAGCCCTGAACTTAAAGTTGGACGCTGGGCTCGAAAAAGAAGTTGCTAGCCTGGGGGTGGCCAATTGGCCTGTTGCCGATGGGAGGTAGAAGACTTCGAAGAAGTCAAGTCAAGAGGCCGCAGGCCGCAAGACTTCTTCGAAGACTTGGACTCTGATGATGCTGGGAATCCCCAACAAGCGCCCGGACGGCCGTTACAGCGTTGATAGCGACTCGCGCCGATTGTTCAGATGACTAACATAACTAGACTTTCACCTATTTCTCGCGGGAGCGCTCTGAAAATATAATACCTTATAAAATGACAACATTAAGCCGCTTATTATTTATGGTTATTCCCTTTGGGGAGAGAGACCTGCCGGAGCCTTGGCAATTAGGCTTTCAAGATGCTGCCCACCCGGTGATGGAAGAAATAATCTTTTTTCATGATCAGATCATGTTTATATTGGTCATTATTATTACAACGGTATTGTGGTTAATAGTAAAGGCTTTGAGTGGGAAATCTTACCACAGATATCTAGTTGACGGGACCTTATTAGAAATAATTTGGACCATAATCCCGGCAGTTCTATTGGTTTTCCTAGCCTTCCCCTCTTTAAAGTTACTATATTTAATGGATGAAATAATGGACCCCGCTTTGACCATTAAGGCGATAGGCCATCAATGGTACTGGTCCTACGAATACTCAGACTATCGGGCGGAAACATTAGAGTTTGACTCCTATATGGTCCCCACTTCGGATTTAAACACTGGTGATTTTAGATTGTTAGAGGTGGACAATAGGCTTGTCGTTCCTATTAACACACACATTAGAGTGTTAGTTACCGGGGCGGACGTTTTGCATTCATTTGCAGTTCCCTCTTTGGCCATAAAGATGGATGCAGTTCCAGGCAGATTAAATCAAACTAGTTTCTTTGTAAAAAGGCCCGGCACTTTTTATGGCCAATGCTCTGAAATTTGTGGCGCCAACCATTCTTTTATGCCCATAGTGGTGGAGGCGGTTTCTTTAAAAAAATATATAAATTGGGTGCTATCCCTACAGTCCAGTTCATAGAAGAGACAGTCTATGAGGCTGTGTTTTCTAGCCTTGCAGCCATCGGCCCCGATAAGGAGCGAGGGTCCTCCATCAGCCCTCTCGGGGCGAGGGTTCCAGGCAAGTGGCCGCAGGTCACTGGCGTAACCCACGGCCGCAAGGACAGAGACAAAGCGACAATCTTGATTATCATGATCCCTCCGTTGGTACGAAGAGCATTCTTATAATGCTCTTCGTGCCAACGGGGGATCTACTCTGTGCCTTTAGCCTTATGGGATCGGTGGCAATGCCGCCCATTCGGGCGGGATTCTGACTTCGAAGAAATCTTGACTTGATTATGGTTTCCCCCAAGAATTGGCTGGGCTTAATTTTTCTTTTACTTATTTTGGGGATAATTAGCGTGATAAGAATTCCATCAGACAACGACAATCGACTAAAAAGAGCCGCCCTAGAGTGGTCCTTGGCGACTTTAGCTGCCACTTTGATTTTATGGGGGGCCTTTGATTCGGGGGGCCAGTTTCAAACCATAAACCAAACAGAGTGGGTAGTTTCTCCGGCCTTGAATTTCCAATGGGGGCCGATCGTTTTAGCGGTGGACGGGATATCCTTGTTTTTTTTTATTTTAACTGCATTGTTAATCCCCATCTGTATTTTAATAAGTTGAAATTCTATTAAATATTTACTGAAAGAATTTTTGTTGTGCTTGCTATTTTTGGAGATTTTATTGATGGGAGTGTTTTCCGCACTTGACCTATTGTTATTTTATATTTTGTTTGAGGGGATATTAATTCCCGTGTTCCTTTTGATTGGCATCTGGGGCTCTAGGGAAGAAAAAGTGCGAGCTTCCTATTATTTCTTCTTTTATACTTTAATGGGGTCGGTGTTTATGCTCTTGGGGATCTTTCAACTGTATGATATCGCCGGCACAACAGATTACCAGACATTATTAAACATTAAACTACCCGAGTCAACCCAAAAGTGGATATTTGCTGGGTTTTTTCTCAGTTTGGCGGTAAAAATCCCCAAGGTGCCCTTCCATATTTGGTTGCCTCAGGCCCATGTTGAGGCCCCTGTCTCGGGTTCGGTCATACTGGCGGGGGTACTATTAAAATTGGGAGGTTATGGGTTTTTGAGGTTTTCTTGGCCCCTTTTACCCGCCGCCTCTGAATATTTTGCCCCCCTAATAATAACGTTGAGTGGGATAGCCATCGTATATGGGAGCCTGACAACTTGTCGGCAAGTAGATTTTAAGCGACTAATTGCCTATTCTTCCGTGGCACACATGGGCCTGGTTACTTTGGGCCTATTCACCCATACAATAGAGGGCTTGGTAGCGGCCGTATTTTTAATGTTGGCCCATGGCATTGTTAGCTCCTCCCTCTTTATTGCGGTCACTTTTTTATATGAGCGCCACCACACTCGTCTTATAAAGTATTATCGGGGGATTACTATTACAATGCCCATTTTTGCGACCATGATGTTGGTATTGACACTAACCAATATGGCCATTCCTTTAAGTTGTAATTTTGTGGGGGAATTTTTTTCCTTGTTAGCCGCCTTTGAGTATAGTTTGGTGATTGGGGTTTTGGCCGCATCGGGCATGGTTTTGTCGGCCGCGTATTCCCTTTATTTGAAATCAATTTGTTTTGGGGATGCTTCCAATTACCAACTCTTCCCCAGGGACCTAAACAGGCGCGAGGCCTGGGCCATGGCCCCCTTAGTAATTCTAATTTTTTTCCTGGGGATACTGCCCTCTGTGATTATAGAGCCTGTGAAAAATGCCATAATGTTTAGTCCTGGGGGCGCCTAGGCCCCCCGGTGGTTACAAAGAAACTAGTCAAAGTCTACGAAGAAGTCTTGCGGCCTGCGGCCTCTTGACTTGACTAGTTTGAATAGCGATGACTTGGGCTTGCTTCTACACATTGTCATTTGGGGCGATCGCTTCTGGAATAATGGTCATATCGGCGCTTAACCCGGTCCACTCAGTTTTTTGGTTGGTAGCTGCTTTTACAAGTTCTTCAGCCCTCTTTATTTTATTGGGGGTGGATTTTATCGCCTTAATGTTTTTAATCGTTTATGTGGGCGCTATTGCTATTCTTTTTTTGTTTGTTATTATGATGTTGAATTTAACTGACTTCCCCCCCGCCTACCGGCTGGGGGGCGAGACAGATATGACAAACTATGTTCCCGTTGGGTTGGCCATTGGGACACTTTTCTTTTCGGAAATTGCCTCCAGTTGGCTCATAATGGGCGGCCACTATGTTCTGGCGGGCCCCTTTGGGGCTGCGACCTCCGGTTACGCTAGTGGGCTGCGGCCACTTGAACTGGGGGGGAATTGGAATCTGGCCAATCCTTGGTTTTTAATAAAGTGCCACAATATCGAAGCCATTGGGCGGCTGCTATATACCGATTACTACTATTTATTCATTCTAGCCAGTTTTATATTACTGGTGGCCATGATTGGGGCCATCGTATTAACTCAAGAAATAGGGGAGGAGATAGGGGCCACTGCCAAGAAACAAGATATCTTCCTTCAAACCAGCCGCGCCCCCGAGGGCGCGTAACCCCCTCCGGGGGGGAACCGCAAGGACAGAGACAAAGCGATAATCTTGATTATCATGATCCGGGTGGTTCCCCCCTGACGGGTGGGGGTTCCTTGAGGCCCCCCAGTTCAATTCTGGGGGCCCCCCCATGCAACTAAGGAAAGAGAACCCCGTCCTATCTATTATAAATGGTTTAATTATTGATTTGCCAAGCCCCTCCAATATTTCTTATATGTGGAACTTTGGTTCTTTATTGGGGGTATGCCTGATCATACAAATAATAACAGGGATTTTTCTGTCAATGCACTATTGCGCAGATGTAAGTTTGGCCTTCGCCTCCGTGGGCCACATTATGCGCGATGTTAATTATGGCTTTTTACTAAGATACTTACATGCCAATGGGGCCTCCATGTTTTTCCTATGCGTCTATCTCCATATAGGTAGGGGATTATATTATGGGAGCTATTCACGAATTGAGGTTTGGAATGTTGGTGTTATAATATATGTATTGATGATGGCCACAGCTTTTATCGGATACGTTTTACCTTGGGGCCAAATGTCTTTCTGGGGCGCCACGGTAATTACTAACTTACTGTCAGCCATTCCTTATATTGGGACAGATATTGTCCAATGGGTTTGGGGAGGATTTAGTGTTTCTAACGCCACACTTAATCGGTTCTTCAGCCTCCATTACTTATTCCCTTTTGTTCTAGCAGCTTTGGCCATGGTCCACTTGATATGTTTACATGTTGAGGGGTCTAATAATCCTATCGGGGTTAAATCTGACATCGATAAAGTCTCCTTCCATGTTTATTATACATCTAAAGATTGGTATGGTATAGTTGCATTGGCGGTGATATTAAGTGCCATTGTGTACATCGCTCCCAATTTGTTAGGGGACCCGGAAAATTTCATCCAGGCCAACCCCTTGGTAACTCCCGTCCATATTCAACCAGAGTGGTACTTTTTATTCGCTTATGCCATATTGCGTTCAATTCCCAATAAGTTAGGGGGGGTTGTGGCCATGTTCTCTAGTTTTTTGATATTATTTTTAATGCCATGGCTCCATAGTAGCCGATTTCGAGGCTTGACCTTCCGGCCCTTGGCGCGACTCGCCTTTTGGTTTTTCGCGGCCGACTTCTTACTTCTTACTTGGATTGGGTCACAACCTGTCGAGGAGCCTTTTATAGTAATTGGGCAACTAGCTTCAATTTTTTATTTCTCTTACTTTTTAGTTATAACTCCCCTTTTGGGTCATTTTGAAAATTGGTTGACAAGCAACCCACGCCCCGAAGGGGCAGCAGTTGCAAGGAGCCCTCGCCTTTTCTCTAGCTAAAGCTAGGTGAGAAGCCCCCCCGGGGCGGCACCCCGCCCCCCCCGACAACCCCAAAATAGAGAATAAGTAAAAATGAAATCTACCGTTTATCATCCCTATCATTTAGTAGACCCCAGTCCATGGCCTTACATAGGATCTTGCGGAGCTCTTTTTGTTACTATAGGCAGTGTCATGTATTTTCATTATAGTCAACCCTGGGTCATGTATATGGGATTAATAACAATTGTATTTACCATGGTAGTTTGGTGGAGGGATGTAATCCGAGAGGCCACTTTTCAAGGTCATCACACCCTAATTGTTAAACAGGGGTTAAAGTATGGGATGCTTCTATTTATAGCCTCCGAGGTTCTTTTCTTCTTTTCCTTTTTTTGGGCTTTCTTTCACAGCAGCCTAGCACCCACGATTGAACTCGGTGCCGTCTGGCCGCCCCAGGGCATTGACCCGTTAAATCCTTTTTCGGTGCCCCTATTAAACACTGCGGTGTTACTCAGCTCGGGTGCCACTGTAACCTGGGCGCACCACGCTCTAATTAGCGGCCGAAGGGGAGAGGCCATCCGGGGGCTCACCGCCACCGTGGTTTTAGGGTTAATATTTACCGGGCTACAAGCAATGGAATACTACGAGGCTCCCTTTGCCATTTCAGATTCAGTTTATGGATCTACTTTTTTTGTGGCCACGGGGTTTCATGGTCTCCATGTTATAATAGGGACTACTTTTTTGGCCGTCTGTTTAGCCAGACTAGTATCCCATCAATTTACTCGCCATCACCATTTTGGATTTGAAGCTTCAAGTTGGTATTGGCACTTCGTAGATGTAGTGTGGTTGTTTTTGTATATTTGTATATATTGGTGGGGGTCTTAGGGCTTCGGTTGCCATCAGCTCTTCCCCCTCCGTTGGAAGGAGCCGCCGCCCAAAGGGCGGCGGTTGCCCGTATTATAATGCAATTGAACTTAGTAAGTGCATATTTAAGCCGTTGGGTGTTTTCCACTAATCATAAAGATATCGGCACATTATATCTAATATTTGGTGTTGGGGCCGGTATGATAGGAACAGCTTTCAGTATGTTGATAAGGTTAGAACTTTCTGCTCCCGGAACTATGTTGGGGGACGACCATCTTTATAATGTAATCGTGACTGCGCATGCTTTTGTTATGATCTTTTTCCTGGTGATGCCGGTGATGATAGGGGGGTTTGGGAATTGGTTGGTGCCGCTATATATCGGTGCACCAGATATGGCCTTCCCGCGACTAAATAACATTAGTTTCTGGCTCTTGCCCCCCGCCCTAATTCTATTGTTGGGTTCCGCCTTTGTGGAACAGGGGGCAGGAACAGGTTGGACGGTGTATCCGCCTCTTTCAGCCATTCAAGCTCATTCGGGGGGGGCCGTGGACATGGTTATATTTAGCCTCCACTTGGCCGGGGTCTCTTCCATCTTAGGGGCTATGAATTTTATCACCACTATATTTAATATGAGGGCCCCGGGTATGACAATGGATAGATTGCCACTCTTTGTGTGGTCTATCTTAATCACCGCCTTCTTATTGTTACTGTCTTTGCCCGTATTGGCCGGGGCTATAACCATGCTGTTGACAGATAGGAATTTTAACACTACTTTCTTTGACCCCGCCGGAGGGGGGGACCCGATTCTGTTTCAACATCTCTTTTGGTTTTTTGGCCATCCGGAGGTTTATATTCTAATATTGCCTGGTTTTGGGATGATCTCCCAAATAATTCCCACCTTTGCTGCTAAAAAACAAATTTTTGGATACTTGGGCATGGTCTATGCAATGTTATCTATTGGGGTATTGGGCTTTATTGTGTGGGCTTGGAGATGGGCGGCCGGCGGGGCGACCTGCCGTGCTATTACCCGACTGTATGCAGGAACACCCCTACCCCCCCTGGGGGCCCAGTAACTACTAGCGCCGCCGCTCGCGGGGGCGCAGTAAAAAGGTTAGTGGGGGGTCAACCCGCAGACAACCGGGCCCCACCCCCTTGTGTGGGGGGCCCGGGGGTCGCAGAGACTACACGTCGGGCCCCTAGTGATTGAAGGGACAGTCTTAGACCTGCGGCCGTGGGTTACGCCAGTGCCCTGCGGCCACTTCAGAGAAGCCTAGACTTCAGAGAGGGCTTGACTTCAGAGAAGTCTTGCGACCGTGGGTTGCGCCAGTGACCTGCGGCCACTTCAGAGAAGGCTCCCTCGAAGTCTTGACTTGACTTTGGTGCAGGGCCCCCGCCCAAGGGGCGAGGATGGCGGTTGCCAGGCCTAATGGAACCGGTATGGTGGGCCGTCGGCCTCTTTGAGGCCGGGGGGACCCTAGCGTTAGTGGGCGAGGGGGCCAGAGCCAGTTTGGGCAGCCCCGCCGGGTGCCCCCGGACCCTCCATAGGTTTAAGGGGGCCGTAGGCATGGGGGCCCTCCGAGGTTGCGATTGGGTGTTGTCCCCCAAGGGGGATGAGGTCAACAAGATATTGAAGTTTATTAATTTAATTAATGGAAGGCTAATAACTTTAAAATCTAACCTCCAATTGATGGAAGTTATTAAATTTGTTAATCATAAATATGGCACCCACATTGTGTATCTGGGCCCAGACGCCATGGCTCCCAACCTATCTTCCCCGATAGGGAACAGTTGATTGACGGGGTTTGTGGAGGGGGCCGGAGGCTTTCACGTGGCCCTCGGGGCCTCGCCTCCCCCCAGGAGCCGATTGACCGCCGCGGGGAGTATTGTCGTTACACAAAAGGAGAGGTATGTTTTAGATTTAATAAACAAATTGCTGCCGGGGCGAGTGTCTTTGTCGAACAATCCCCGGGGGCAGTATCAATATTTAGCTTACACCAGGTGAAGCAAATATTTAGCCAGGTATCCCCTAAGGGGGGCAAAACATATCCAACATATGTGTTGATTAAAGTGCAACCTCCGCTCTTCGGGCGGGCACCAAGGACGGAGACACCTTGAAATCACTAGAGGTGAAGATATAGTCCGATCCTCCCCCGTAAAGGGGGGGGGTAGAGTAGTATAGCGCGCTCGCCACCCACGCGGGGGGCGTTGCCCCCGGCCCAACCTTGCCTTAAGGCCGGGGGCCAGAGTGGCTATAAAATATTGCACCACATGTTTACAGTAGGGATGGACATAGATACCAGAGCCTATTTCACTGCCGCCACCTTAATAATCGCCGTTCCAACCGGGATTAAGGTATTCAGCTGGTTGGCCACTATTTATGGCGGCGCCCTCAGATTGGACACCCCCATGCTATGGGCGATAGGGTTTGTTTTCTTATTTACTGTAGGGGGGTTGACCGGGGTAATCTTGGCCAATAGTTCTTTAGACGTGGTTCTCCACGATACATACTATGTGGTTGCTCATTTCCACTATGTATTATCCATGGGGGCCATTTTTGCGATTTTTGGCGGGTTTTATTATTGGTTTGGGAAAATCACAGGCTATTGCTACAATGAACTCTATGGGAAAATTCACTTCTGGTTAATGTTTATCGGGGTGAATTTAACCTTTTTCCCCCAACACTTCTTGGGCCTAGCGGGCCTACCTAGGCGTTACTCCGACTTTGCAGATGGTTTTGCTGGTTGGAACCTTGTGTGCTCCCTGGGGTCAACCATATCCATTGTTGGGGTACTGTGGTTTGTGTTTATAGTTTATGATGCCTATGCCAGGGAGGTGAAATTTATTGGTTGGATTGAGAACAGCGGGGCTAGTTGGGCTTCCCTAGAGTGGGTGCAGCCTTCTCCCCCTCAACCCCACACCTATAATGAGCTACCCTTCGTCTATGGGCCCACCCCCGCAAGGGGGCCGCAATAGGCCAGAAGGCTCCAGAACCTTCTGGGAATAGGGCCGGCATGGTGCCCATTGACTCGCCAATGTATTATAAATATATAATAGTGGCAATTTTACTGTTATTATTGGGGGTGTTGGGCATTGTCCTCAACCGAGGTCACCTTATAATAATGTTGATGTCCATAGAACTGATATTATTGGCCGCCTCTTTCTTATTTTTAATAAACTCTGTGGTAATAGATATTTTGATTGAACAAATCTTTACAATTATGATTTTAACGGTTGCGGCGGCGGAGTCCGCTATTGGTTTGGCCATATTGGTGGCCTATTACCGAATAAAAGGGACTATTGCTGTCAAATCCCTCAATTGACTTAGGGGCTAGATCCCCCGTTCAAGGCTTGCTAGCAACCTTGAACGGAGGGATCATGATAACCAAGATCCGGGTGGGAACCCCCGCCCTTCGGGCGGGTGGCCGAAGGAGAAGAAAGATGCCACAATTAGATGCTGCCACTTATTTAACTCAATATAGATGGACCCTGATAACTCTGTTTTTATTATTCTCCCTATTGGTGACTTCCATTTTACCTACTATTAAAACAAATTGGCTCATAAGGAGATCTGTAATGGGTGGTTGGGCGACCCAAGGGCCCTCTGGGGGCTCGGGGTTGAAGAAAGAGGTTGTTGCAATTTGGAAAGACCTAGACTAATCCGCCCCCGAAAGCCCTGCTCCAAAGAAATCCCGCGGGTGGGTTCAAGAATAAGAAATGTCGAGACAAGTCAAGAGGCCGCAGGCCGCAAGACAAGGACAGAGACGTAAAGTCTCCGTGCCTCGAGCCACCCTCACCCGTAAGGGCGAGGGTTGCTCCAGTCAAGACAAGACCCACGGTCGCATTCCTCGACACTTCTCGTAATGTGTGCTGCTTATTTTGATCAATTTAAAATAGTGAGTTTAGTCGCCCTTACTAATTCATCCATGATGATGATATTAGCGGTGGTTGTTAGCCTATTGTTGTTTAGGGGAACTAAATTAATTCCCAATAGATGGCAGTCGATTATGGAATCAATTTATAGTCATTTCCATGGTGTAGTTAAAGACAATCTAGGGGCGGAAGGGTTGAAATATTTTCCCTTTGTTCTATCCCTTTTTACCTTCATTGTGTTTTTGAATGTATTCGGCTTATTCCCCTACGTGTTTACCCCTACAGTTCATATAGTAGTCACATTGGGTTTATCATTTTCTATTGTGATAGGTGTGACTTTGGGGGGGCTCTGGAAATTTAAATGAAATTTCCTCAGCATATTAATGCCAGATGGGGCCCCCTTGGGGTTAGCCCCCCTGTTAGTAATAATAGAAACTGTAAGTTACGTTTCTAGAGCCATCTCTTTGGGGGTTCGTTTGGCGGCCAATCTCTCGGCCGGCCATTTGTTGTTTGCCATTTTAGCCGGGTTCGGTTTTAATATGTTAATCGCTGGGACCTTTCTTAGTTTGTTCCCCCTATTAATCATGGTCTTTATAACCTTATTGGAGATGGCAGTGGCCGTGATTCAGGCCTATGTGTTTTGTTTACTAACCACAATCTATTTTGGGGGGGACACGGTCGCCCTGCATTAGTCCTTGGCCCCCCCCAGGGGGGGCCCATCCCCCCCTTCCGGGGCACCACGCCAGTCCGGGGGGGGCAGGCGATTATAGGGGGGCCACGATCCGGTTTCAGGTAAAATGGCGGCCGCTAGGCCTTGCAATCCTTTGGTTTTGGGGAAAATAGAAGACAAGTGGACCTTCTAATACATGCTAGTGCATGCTAGTGTGCGCTCCCCCCTAGTGCCCGCGCACAGGTGAGGAAACCCGGCTACCCCACCCCCAGGCCTCGCTGGGGTTTGGGCCGGAGACGTATTAGGTATGAGGGCGGTATTAAAGACCCACCCTGCCGAAGATGCGCGACAATCAACCCGGAGTCACACTTTCACTGAAACAAGGGGAAGGCTCATTAAGTCCGTCAGGGACGAGGCAGCAGTAGAGAATATTGTGCAATGTACGGCAGTATGACACAGAGAGCACACGCCCTCTTGGCCTGTCCAACTAAGTGCCAGCAGACGCGGTTAGACTTAGGGGCCAAGCCTTTATGAGCAAAGGGGCGTAAAGGGTGTGTAGGCCGACTGCCCCCCCCCCCAAGGTGGTAACTGGAATTTTTCTGTAGCGGTAGAATGTGCGGATAGAAAATAGAACCCCAAAAGCTGAAGCAATTTACCGCGGGGCGGGAAGGGGGGGCCCCTTGGGGCGCTCTGCCGTCGGGGCGCCCCCCGGTCACGGGCTGAAACACGAGGGTGTGGGGAACAAACAGGATTAGAGACCCTGGTAGTCCACACTGTAAACGATGGAGAAAATGCGAATGCAGCCCCGAAAGGCAGCAATCTCCCGCCTGAGTAGTACGATCGCAAGGTTAAAATTCAAAAAATTTGGCTGTTCACCGTTTCAATTAGAGGAGCGTGTAGTTTAATTCGATAAACCGCGAGATACCTTACCCAAACTTGAATCCTTGAGGATTCCAAAGAATCCTTATGGACCGGTATTGCATGGCCGTCGTCAGTTCGTGTATGAAACCTTAAACGGACCCAACCCGAGGATTGGCCGCGGATGAAGTCAGGTCTTATGGTCCCAATGTTTGGGGATAATATGCGCTACATTTTCTTATACAATGGGAAACCTGGGAGGTGAAACCCAAAAGTGAGAGTTCGGTAGGCTATTGGAAGATGGCCGAAAGTTGAATTTAATAGTAATCGGAAAGTATAGCGTTCCGGTGAAATGGTCTAGGTGTTAGCACAAATCGCCCGTCACCTTAACTTAGGATGATGGTTCGGACGCCGCCGCCCCCCCCCGGGCCCCGGCGGTTACGGGCCCCTACGAAGTTAAGCAAGTCGTAACATAGTGAGGGGAGGGGAACCTCCCCTTGGGGCCACCCCCAAGCCTCATAGAAGGGACAGTCGGTAAGGCTGTTCCCATAGTCTTGAGGAGGTTGCCATCTGCCCAGATTATCATGATAATCAAGATTATCTATAAGGGCTGATGGGAACCCTCGCCCCTTCGGGGCGACGGTTGCATGCACATGAGTGAGCCTTTATTTCTAAGTACAATCACATTGGGCTTAATAATTTATAGTGTCAAGGGTTTGACCCTAAAAATCTCAATTCTAACGTTATTAATTACAAGCTGATGGAGTTTTTCTGAGGGGGCCGGCCCTTTTTTCCCCATTGAGCTTTTACAGGGTTTCAAGGACGGAGACATCAGTCTCCGTGCCTCGAGCAACCCCCACCCGTGAGGGTGAGGATTGCTCCAGTCTTGACTTGGCGGGATTCCTTTGGGGGGATACAATGGATTATTAACCATAAACAGTTGGACAAAGGGCACTGAATTACTTGTTCTTGTCGGCGCCACCGCAGTTTTAATGATGCTCGACCCCCCTCTCCAAAAGGAGATGGCTACTACAGGGGCTGGGGGGCACGCCACCCCGCCCGCAGAGGCCAATCCCCCAATTTTAATCCTAATGGTGGCATTAGGAGGCGTCCTCTTGGTGTCATCTAGTAACTGGCTTTCTGTCTATTTAGCCATTGAGCTGCCTACCCTCTCCATATTTATATTAGCCGCCCAAAAGAGGGGATCCGGCCATAGCGCTGAATCAGGCTTAAAATACTTTGTGCTGGGGGCACTTTCCTCGGGGCTGTTCTTGTTTGGATGTGCCATGATGTGCGGATTGACGGGGGGAACCAGCGTGCCCTGTACCGATCTGGTACTCGGTCAGACCCCCGGGGGTGCCATGCCCCCGATGGGAGGCCTACTGATCACAATAGCGCTGTTGTTTAAGCTGTCGGCTGCCCCATTCCATATGTGAGCCCCCGACGTATATGACGGTGCGCCGACCACGACCACCGCTTTGTTAGCGATTGTGCCGAAGGTGGCCATATTTTCTATTTTAGTTTCAATTGGCCCGGCAGTTAACATACTATTGATTGGTGCTATATTTTCAATGGTCGTGGGCGCCATTGGGGCTTTAAACCAAACAAAAATCAAACGCCTACTAGCCTATAGTGGGATAGGACATATGGGATTTATACTTTGGGGGATGGAGATTGGGTCTTTTGAAAGTATTCAAGCCAGCCTGGTATATATGATTTTATACGTGACAATGTCTATTAGCATTTTTGCTATAATATTGGCCCTGGGGGTGGTTAGGAATTTAATAGTGGAGTTTAGTGGTCTCTCTAGGAGAGAACCTGCTTTGGCTATAACATTGGCCCTAACTCTTCTTTCGATTGCGGGTATCCCCCCCTTAGTTGGATTCTTAAGTAAATGGTTGGTGTTGTTGCCGGGGGTGGTTAATCAATATTATTTAGTCTCGGTTTTAGCCGTGGTCTGCTCGGTCATAGCTGGCGTTTATTATGTTAGAATAGTAAAGATTATCTACTTTCAAGCTGATTCTTCCCTTTTAATTGGCATAAAAACACTTAGGAGGGAGAATAGAATAAATTTAAGAAAGGCTTTGCTAATTGGTGCCAGTTTATATGTGATTGGGTTCCATTGTCTCCCCAATTTACTATTACAGCTGGCCCATTGGGCCACAGTGGGGCTGTTCTAGTATCATCGACTATCAATAATCTAAATATTATCAGCCCTATTGGTGCCCGCCGTAGGGTGGACTAACGGCAAGTCGCCGGGCTCATGACCCGGTTATGCAGGTTCAACTCCTGCCCCTACAACATTATCAATGTTGGAATGCAACGTCGGTTTGAGTAAAAAGAGTGACGAATGGAGAACTAGGGTGCACTAAAGAGGACGGAGCCCCGAAATGGCGGAGGAGAGACTTTGAAGCCCTAATGTCCTGCGCGGCAACGCAGGGGGGGGGCCAGGGGAGCGAAACATCCCAGTACCGGGCCCCCCACCCCCCCCCCCCCCATAGCGGGGTGTGTGGGGGGGGGCACAGTAAAAATCAAACGAGATTCCGTAAGTAGCGGCGAGCGAAAGCGGACGAGCCCTTTCCTGTAGGCCCCCCGTGATGGGAAGATGGGTGGCCACACATCCAAGGCTTAATAATTAGTGTCACACCGAAAGAGGGGAGTACTGTGAAGGAAAGTTGAAAGAGACTTGCGGCCGTGGGTTACGCCAGTGACCTACGGCCACTTGAAAAGACCTTGAAATGAGTCACTTAAAGCAGTTGTAACACAACGTACCTTTTGTATAATGGGTCCACGAGATAAAATTTGGCAAACTTAAAGTGCAATCTTTGATTAAGATTCCTGGCAATCTTCCTTGGAAGACTGCTAGGGATCTCGCAGCCACCCCGCAGGGGATGGCTGGGGGGATTGTTCTTGGCCCCCTAAGGTGTAGTGAAAGCAAGGGGGGGGACACCCCCACCCCTCAGTCAAATTTCCCGAAACCAAGTGATCTAGCCATGGGCAGTTTTTAGGAACGAACCGGTGGTTGTTGCAAAAATCTCGGACGACCTGTGGTTAGGGGCGAAACGCCAATCGAACTTGGAGATAGCTGGTTTTCTGCGAAAACTATTGAAGTAGTGCGTCCACAGTTCAATGATTCGAAAAAGTGTTATTATTCGATGAGAATGGCTTGGAATGTGGTAAAGCCCGACCCCCCGAAGCCGGGGGATTAACTATGAAGAAAAAAAGCCAGAGTAGGACAGACAGACTGTGGGCGATAAGGTCGACGGTCAAAAGGGGAGAAGCCCTAACCAGAAGTTAAAGTCATTAATAAAACATTTAGTGTAAAAGAGATATTGGGTTTAGACAATGAAGAAGTAGGCTTGGAGCCAGCCACCTTTGAGAGATGACGTAGCAGTTCACTCAAGAAATTCTTTTATCTCTAAAATTATGGTGGCTAAAGTTGAACTGAAACTCTGGGGGCGAAATAACAAGGTGGGGTTCCCCTAGATTCCGCCTTATGGGAACGAACCCTCCATTATATTTGCCCGGTAGCAGAACGTACTGTTAATTGTTCAGTGAGAGCCCGCACGGCATCAGAAGTGATAATGTGGACATGAGTAAAAAATCATAGGATCACTCCCCCCCTGGTTTCCCATATTAATTATGGGGTTAAACAGCCCCTAAAATCGCAGCCCCAAAGGTTGCGTTGATGGGGGGCCATGAGTAATAGACGCACAAAGTGCCAGGAAAGAATTATTCAAGCGCCGCACTGTACTAAACTAACTAAAGTGGGGGATAGTGAGGGGATAAATTTTCTTAAGGAACTCGGCAAAATCCCAATGGCCCACCAGGGCATATTGGAACACGGGCCTCGACTGTTTACCAAAAACATAGCCCTCGGCCAATATGAAAATAGATGTATAGAGGGTGATGCCTGCCCAATGGTTGTATCTAAAAGCAGTTGATAAAAGTCGACCTCGTAAGGACAATTGAATGGCCGCGGTAACACTGACCGTGATAATGTAGCGTAATCAATAGCCAATTAATTGTTGGCCAGTATGAATGGCGCCACGAAGGCCCCACTGTCTTAAGGAAATTCCCAGTGAAATTGAATTCGTAGTGAAGATGCTACGTCCAATTTGTTAGACGAAAAGACCCCGTTGAGCTTTACTGGGGCACTTACACGGCCCTCGGCCTTCCCGTGCCCGGGAACCGGCCGAATTTAAATGGGTGGTTTAGACTATGTGGCAGCCCCCCGCCGGGGCAGATGAAACCCCACTCCCCCATGTCAAAGGGGCTAACCCCCCCCTTGGGGGGGACAGTGTAAGTAGGACAGTTTGGTTGGGGCGACCGCCTTTTAAAGAGTAACGAAGGTGCGCTTAAGGTGCGCAATTAATGACTGAAGCCTGACTGCGAGGGGGATACCCCGAGCAGACACCCCCCAAGCCCGCCCGAGGGCGGCGGTGGGGTGGGCCATAGTGACCCGTTAATTTAGAGTGGAATAGTTAACGATCAACGAATAAAAGTTACCACGGGGATAACAGCGTAATATCGTTAGAGAGTTCACATCGACGACGATGTTTGCGACCTCGATGTTGAATTGCGGCATCCTGGGGTGCAGCCGCTCCCAAGGGTTGGTCTGTTCGTCCATTAAAGCCGTACATGATTTGAGTTAAAAGCGTGGTAACACAGCTTGGTTTCTATCTACAAATTGAAGAAACATCGATATAACTATCTTCTAGTACGAAAGGACCGAAGGATTAGTGATCCCTTATTTTTTTATAAGTTACGATCAACCCATTGACCATCGAACCCATAGGGTTCGATAGGTCTCTCAGCTAATCACTGACCGCTTCTAAAGTGGGAAAGTCATATCGAAATGTTTGGGCCCATTATAGGGGGGCTAAAACTATAAATCCAGTCTAAGACTGTCCCTTATAGGGGCGCAGCCTCAAGGCCCTGCAACCTTCGTTGAAGGTTCCAGTCTACGAAGTAGACTTCGACTAGGACGGAGGGATCATGATAATCAAGATTATCGCTT